CTTCTTTAGGAGTTAAACTTCCGTTTGTCCATATTTCTAGAAAAAGGATCTCTTGTTTTTCATTGCCATTCCCATAAGACTGAATACTATGATTCGCATTTCGAACAGGCATGAATACAGCATCGATAGGATAACAATTTCCGTCTTGAAAGGTATTTGGCGTTTTTATATTATATCCTCGACTCCTCTCGATTTGTAATCCAATAGACAAATCAATTGGTTCTGTTAGGCTAGCTATGTGCTGCGTATTATCAACGATTTCCACAGAAGGCGGCAAGAGGATGTCTTGAGCAGTTACATATCCCGGGCCTTTGACACAAATAAGCGCGTCACAAGTTCCATAAAGATTACTTCTCAATACAATATCTTTCAAATTCATTAAAATTTCATGTACCGATTCTTGAATACCCACTATGGTAGAATATTCGTGTGGGATTTTCTCAGATTTTGCGCGTGTAATACATGTTCCTTCTATTTCTCCAAGCAAAACTCTTCGCATCGCAATGCCTATTGTGTCGGCTTGACCTTTCATAAGTGGAGACAAAATAAAGCGCCCATAATAAAGACGCTTACTGTCTGCTCTTGATTCAACACACTTCCACTGCAGTGTCCGAGTAGATACTTTTACTTTCTCTCGAACCATAGTAATATTATTTGTCAGATCATTGAGTCATTTATTTCTCTTGAAATCTCTTCAATGTTTATTTCTACACCCGTCTTTTTTTAGGGGGTCTGCAACCATTGTGTGGCATAGGGGTTACATCCCGTACGAAATTTAAAAGGATACCGCTTCTACGAATAGCTCGTAATGCCGCATCTCTTCCGAGCCCAGGACCCTTTATCATGACTTCTGCTCGTTGCATACCTTGATCCGCTACTGCTCGAATAGCATTTCCTGCTGCGGTTTGAGCAGCAAAAGGCGTACCTCTTCTTGTACCCCTGAATCCACAAGTACCGGCCGAGGACCAAGAAATTACCCGACCCCGGACATCTGTAACAGTCACAATGGTGTTGTTGAAACTTGCTTGAACATGAATAACGCCCTTTGGTATTCGACGTCCACTTTTACGTGAACCGATCCGTCCCGGCCTACGTGAACCACTTCGTGGTGGAGATTTTGCCATATTTGATCATTTCATAAATATAAGTCAGAGATATATGGATATATCCATTTCATGTCAAAACCGATCTTTTATATTGATTTGTTCATCGGTTACTTTCTAAACTTTTCGAAAGATTATCCTTGTCTTTGTTTATGTCTCGGGTTGGAACAAATTACTATAATCCGTCCCCTCCTGCGGATCAGTCGACATTTTTCACAAATTTTACGAACTGAAGCCCTTATTTTCATAATTGTTATTCCTTAAATGAATTTCGAATCTACTTATTGGAAGTTGGAAGAAAATAAGTTTCTTGAAATTTTTGAACCGCGATTTGTATCCCCCTGAAAGGAATGTTGAAAAATCACCTAATCACTCAAATCCTTTTGTGTAGTCTATATATTATTATTATATCCTCCAGTTGAATCTGAATCATAACGACTTCCTTCAATTTTGCCTCTAGCCACCGGGAGTAGATGTAGAAAAACGGGTCGCATCCCTCCTGAAACATAATCTAGAATCTTACTTCGCTCTCTAAACTATCTAAAAGAACCCGGAGCATACCTTTGGTAAGTTATTCGGTAATTAAACCTCGAGGAATCCTCCCCTTTTTTTTTCTCACAACATAAAAGTAAGCTCCAAATACAATTCGGATAGCAGAATAATTACCATATATAACACAAAATTTCTCCACCGATTCTTTCCAGTCGAGCCGCTCGGTCTGTCATTATACCCCGAGAAGTAGAGAGAATTACAATCCCCATCCCATCTAAAATTCTAGGAATTCGTCGATAGTTAAAATAGATTCGTAGACCGGGTCGACTGATTCGTTTTAAATTTAAAATGGGTCTATACGGCCCTTTCCTATTCCTTCGATGTCGTAGGGTTAAAACCAAAAACTCTTTTTTGTTTTTGTTTTCCACGAGTTTCCTTGCGTTTTCGATAAAACCCTCTCGCAAAAGGATTTTAACAACGTTTTCGGTGATGTTAGTAGATGCTATTCGAACCGTTCCCTTTCTATTCATGTCAGCATTTCGTATAGAAGTTATTATGTCAGCAATAGTGTCCTTGCCCATGATAAACTGAAAACTTTGTTGCTTCCAAATTTGGATATAATCAACATGTTCTTTTTTTTATGAAAATTATTAAAAGTATATGCGTGAGACATACTCTACTAAATTTTGATTTATCTATTTTATTTTCTTTCATACTATCACTATATCGTGGTCCCCTCTTATAATACTTCAGGTGCTAATGAAACTATTTTAGTAAAATTCAACTGTCTCAATTCCCGGGCGATCGCACCAAAAACTCGAGTTCCCTTTGGATTTCCTTCGTGATCAATGACAACTGCAGCATTGTCATCGTACCGTATTATCATACCGTTATCACGTCTGAGTTCTTTACAAGTACGTACAATTACAGCTCTGATCACTTCTGATCTTTCTAGAGGCGTATTGGGTACTGCTTCCTTGATCACAGCAACAATAACGTCACCAATATGAGCATATCTACGATTACTGGCTCCTATGATTCGAATACACATCAATTCTCGGGCACCGCTATTGTCTGCTACATTCAAATGGGTTTGAGGTTGAATCATATCGTTTTTTGAGTCCGTTTTTTTAATGTTTAATTTAAAGTAAAGCACTGAAAGGACGAAGTAAAAAAAAAAAAAGAAAAAAAAAAAAAAAAAAAAAAGGGAAGACCCGCATTTTTTATACCCAAGATTTATTTCCTTTGTTTCGACATTCCTATCCCGAAATAATGAATTGAGTTCTTATAGGCATTTTGGACGCCGCTATTGAAATAGCCTTTCGAGCTATATTTTCAGCTACTCCACTCATTTCATAAAGTATTCTACCCGGTTTAACGACGGCTACCCAATATTCGGGGGATCCTTTACCGGACCCCATACGGGTTTCCGTGGGTCTTAGTGTAACTGGTTTGTCTGGAAAGATACGTACCCATATTTTTCCACCGCGCCGTACATTTCGTGTCATTGCGCGGCGCCCCGCTTCGATTTGTCTAGATGTGATCCAAGCGGGTTCAAGTGCTTGAAGAGCATATCTGCCGAAACAAATATGATTACCTCGATAAGATATCCCTTTCATTCTTCCTCTATGTTGTTTACGGAATCTTGTTCTTTTGGGGTTATAATTGATGGTTCTTTCTCAATGCCATCTCTACTACAGAACTGGACATGAGAGTTTCTTCTCATCCAGCTCCTCGCGAATGAAAGGACTAAAAACGATTTTATCAAGATATAGGGGAATTTAATGAATAATATACTGAAGCATAGGATTTTTTGAAAGTTCATCTAATTAATCTATTCGAAATTTGTATATCATGTTTAGATATAGAATTGAAACATTTATGTTCTATTTATAGATAATCTCAATGTCTTTTTTTTTTTTATCGTTATAACAAATCTTTATTTTGTTTTGCCCTTTACCATATCGGATCGATCAAAATGAATCAATCCAATAAAATCAAAAAATAAACCTTTCGCGGGCGAATATTTACTCTTTCAATATCTATTTCAGTTGTAGGGTTAGTTCATGACCTCTACGAATAAAAGAATAGTTTAGTTCCTGGGTTCGTTTCGCCATCCCACCCAATAAATCATTAAGATTCTATTGGAAATAAATCATTAAGATTCATTTCCAATAGAATCTTCTTTTTCTTTATTCACGGGTTCCGTCGTTCCCATTGCTTCTCGATTAATGGTTAGGTCTGAATTCTCCAACGGAGCCCTTAATGAAATATGAAATTTTTTCTTAAGTCAATTTTCTCAGTTTTTATTGGCTCGGGGCTCTTGATTTTTTTTGTTCTATGAGCGGATTCATCTAGTTAGGGATGAATCATTATTGATGCTATATTACACTGTTTTTTATGAGATGACTTACAGACCTTACATATTGGAATCTTATATCATTGATATTTTCTTTCTCTCTTTCTCTCATCCTTCCATTTATCCGCATGCTTTTCGATTTTATTTCACAACTTCGAACTTCACAACCTACAATCAGATTGGGTTTTTATGTTATGCAAATTTCAGTTGCTACAACGATATGACCACTATATTATATCTTGACTGGTTCTTTGGATTCAGATAATACGAAGCAATGAGTTGGTTATTAGTGCTATAGTTATTAGTTCATACTACAGGACGGTCCATTTTTTGGAATCCTAGCCCTAAAAAAAACCAACGAGTCGCACACTAAGCATAGCAATTATATAAAAATAAAAAAAAAATCAATCGAATTTTTATTCAACCCTATAGAATTGCGGAATTTCTCATTTTTGTTTTGATTGAAGATAAAAAGAGCTCGTTCTTTGTTCTTTGTTTGGTTTATTTCCATTAATGGGGGGGCTCTAAAGACCCGTAAACTCTTATTTTTTTTCGTCTACAAATATCCAAATTTTGATTCCCAATACCCCGTATATAGTTCGAACCGTATAGGAACAATAATCAATTTTAGCTCCAATGGTTTGTAGAGGAACTCTACCTTCTCTGATCCATTCGGCGCGCGCAATTTCTTTTCCGTCAAGACGCCCTGCAATTTGTACTTGAATTCCTTTTGTATCGGCCTGCTCCGTTAATTCAATAGCTTTTTTCATTGCTTTTCGAAAAGAAACTCGATTTTTTAATTGTCCGGCTATAAATTCGGCAAGAATATTGGGGTGTCCATAAGGATTTGTAATTCGTGTAATAGCAATGTTTATTTTTCGATTCACACAATTAAGTTCTTTTTGTACATTCATCTGTAATTCTTCAATTCTTCGCGGTCTATTTTCTAGTAATAATTTTGGGAACCCTATATAGATTATAACTTGAATTAGATCAATTCTTTTTTGAATCTCTATCCGTGCAATTCCCTCAACACCGGAAGATAT